GACAAGAAATTATCTACATAATATGATAAAATATGGATCACAAGCACAAGGGCTATAGCTCAGTTAGGTAGAGCAACTCGTTTACACGCGCGCCAATGTTTTTCAGAGGAATCCATCATGCAATCAAAAGAATTGATCTCATTGAGAAATCGATGTCTTACTCCATGACTATACTTTTAGGGAACAAAACAAGAGAACAATAGCCTGACAAATGGTTCTGTTCGATTCGGGTGCCTATATTAGGATTAGGCACCAAATAGAACCTATTTTTGATTTTAGATATTGATAAGGTGAATACCCAGTCTATTCAATGCTAGGCATAATGAGTATAAGGACCTCAAAAAATTCTCTTTTCGTCCTATGAACTTTAAGGTGTATGAAGTTTCATCTTTGATTCTTTAAGCAGGGCAATAGAGACTCCATTTAACTTAGGTTGATCTAGGCCGGAAGCAGACCTACGTCAAGATAACCCTTCTTTGAAACACTTTGGTAGTGCTACTGGATCGGAATCAAAATAATGAATCAGAGCACATGGAGCCATCTTCTTATCTTTCCTTTCTGTCAAGAAAAAATATGGTAGACTAGCTGATATTTATATCAGTTAAAGTTAATGAAAGAGCCCAATGCAAAAAAATGCATGTTGGGTCTTTGAAAGAGTTCGAATCATTTTGATAAATAATCAGTTCGATCTGTTTTACCGAGAAGGTCTACGGTTCGAGTCCGTATAGCCCTAATATAGTCCTCAAATTTAAATACAAAAAGTTATATAGTTTTCATTTCCTCATTAGTGTATTCTTTGTTGTTTGTTAATGGCCACTTCGCGGTTGCTTGGTTCATCGAAAAAAAAGCATTTTCATAAGCTCGCTCACAGGGGAATCGTTCAGAGCAGAGCATAAAACTGAAAACAAAAACGCATTTCAATGAATTCAATCAGTATTTTTTTCTAATCTCGGATAAACAAACTCATTTTTCTTCATTCATCTTCGTAGATGAATTACATATGAATTTTCCTCTTTTCCTGTCTACAATCAAAGCGTTAATGATACTTCTTTTCTTTGGTATATCTACCTAATCCTGATGCATTTTTGGAGTCAAAATTTTGACATGAACCCGGTTAAAAACTCCAACCTAACCTAACCAAAATCTAATCTAATATAGAATTCTAATCTAATTCTAATCTAATATAGAATATAAAAATATATATATACAAATTAAATACAAATTAAAATAAATAGAACTAGAATAGTTATATAATAGTTAATAGTAAGTCACATGGATCTAGGAACGCCTTACTTTATTTGTTGACAAGCCGACAAGCTAGAGTTTGAAAAACGAAGATCTTTGGTAAGTTTCATTGTAAACATTGTCAAATAGGCCTTTTTCTTATTTCTTAGTATGTATGCCTTACCTAGCAAAGCACAAAACAAGTAATCTTCTCGTTCCGTATTCAATCACTATAAGCTCCTAGATCTGGATTCTAATAAAAAAAATGATAATTCTATTTTGAATTCCGTAGGAAAACCCGAAACGGGGTGAAAGCGAGAGAGTTTTTTTTTATTTTGTATAAGAACAATATATAGATTTACTATATCGTATATTTACTATATCATATCGAAATAAAATTAAAGTAAGTGTAATGGAAATAGGATTACAATCGATAAATCTTGAAACGAAACATGTACCACAGCAACCAAACGAAACTAGACGGTTCGATCAAAATGAATTGTTGTTTTCACTAAACAGTTATGGATGACTTGACAATTCATTTCAATTCGAATCGACTAATCCGGTATATTTTCCACATTCATAGGAGTTTGTCTATGTTTCTGCTTTACGAATATGATATTTTCTGGACATTTCTAATAATATCAAGCGTTATTCCTATTTTGGTATTTCTAATTTCCGGAATTTTAGTCCCGATTAGCAAAGGGCCAGAGAAACTTTCTAGTTATGAATCGGGTATAGAACCGATGGGCGATGCTTGGTTACAATTTCGAATCCGTTATTATATGTTTGCTCTAGTTTTTGTTGTTTTTGATGTTGAAACGGTTTTTCTTTATCCATGGGCAATGAGTTTCGATGTATTGGGGGTATCCGTATTTATAGAAGCTTTAATTTTCGTGCTTATCCTAATTGTTGGTTCAGTTTATGCATGGCGAAAAGGAGCATTGGAATGGTCTTAGCTCCTGAATATTCAGACAACAATAAAAAGAAAAAAGTAAAAAAAAACATTGAGGCAGTTATGAATTCCATTAAGTTTCCCTTACTTGATCGAACAGCCCGAAATTCAGTTATTTCAACTACATCAAACGATCTTTCAAATTGGTCAAGACTTTCCAGTTTATGGCCGCTTCTTTATGGTACCAGTTGTTGCTTCATTGAATTTGCTTCATTAATAGGATCACGATTCGACTTTGATCGTTATGGACTGGTACCAAGATCGAGTCCTAGACAGGCGGATCTAATTTTAACAGCCGGCACCGTAACAATGAAAATGGCT